TCCTAATGGCTGTGGCGCGCAAAAGACTGGAAAGAAAAGAGGAGATAAGGAAGGAAAATCTCCCTCTCGGTCTATGATACCTAAACGGGAGAAAAATATGGATCAAACCCTTATTTATCTTAACCTTAGGTTAATTTCCTTCGCCGAAAGGGAGCAAAGTTGTCCCTACCTTACCTTATTATTTATACTATTTATTTTCTTTTCGTTAGCTTTAAGTCTGACGAGAATAATATTCTACGACTAGCAATTCATTTATTTTCAAACCAACCCAGTTACTATCTATTATTTGATTGACTAATCCTTTATATTGCACCGGGTCAAGGGTTAAATGGCTTGGCACTTCCTTATGAGGGGATGAATGGAGAGAATTTTGAATCAGAGCTTTAGATTTTTGTTCATCCTTTGCTGTAATAATATCTCGGGGTTTGCAGCGATAACTTGGTATATCTACTATACGACCGTTTACTAAAATATGTCTATGGTTAACTAATTGGCGAGCTCCCGGAATAGTCGGAGCCATACCCAATCGAAAAAGAATGTTATCCAAGCGCATTTCCAGTAATTGTAGTAAAACCTGACCTGTTGGACCTTTGGCCTTTCCGGCGATACGAACATATTTAAGCAATTGGCGTTCTGTAAGACCATAATAAAAACGCAATTTTTGTTTTTCTTCTAGGCGAATACGATATTGGGATTTTTTCACAGAACCCACTTGCTTTCTAAGATCACTTTCATCTATGAGACTTTTTTTAGTTAGTCCCGGTAATGCCCCCAGGCGGCGGATTTTTTTGAAATAAGGTCCTCGGTAACGTGACATAAAGACTCCTTCCTCTTATTTATATTTCATTCTTATTGATGAAATTTCATTTTACCGAATAAAACTAAACTAAAACTGAACTAAATGATAAATCAAGTGAAATTTACTGAATGTACTATATAAAGAATAACGAGATGCGTTGGATAAATAAATATTCAGATCTTTACTTTAGATTCTCTATATAGAATTTACTTTAGATTTTCTATATAGAAAAAGAAAAAGAGGAACACATTTTTTCAATATTCTTTGATTTCAAAAGGACATTCTCAATGATGAAAAAATCGAATAAAATAAATAGAGAAAAGCCTACTCTCAAAATCGAACCGATGACCTTCGCATTACAAATACGAGGCTCTAACCACGGAGCTAAGCAGGCTGGCCTAACAGAAATTCGACATGCACAGGAATTCAATAAACTAGCAGAATCTTTACTGCTATTAACAATTCAATTAGAATACTAATTGAATTCCCTACTAGAGAAGATGAAAGAAGATAGACAAGAAATCAAAGATGAGAAAACACTTTTTCAAGAAAAGTCTAAAATAGAGGATCGATTTGCATCTTATCTTGCAAATCGCTCATTTATTTGTTATAATTCAAACAAATAAAAAGGAATCGAACTGTAAATTCTTAACCTTTATGTCGACTCCTTTCAACCCACCTTCTATCCAAGGAGAAAGGACTTAATTGCAACTTGTCCCTACATAATCTAATTTCCATTCCGTAAATCTGTCAAAAAGGACCTTTTTGACAGATTTATCACTCATCAATCCAGATTGCATTTTTGGGAGTAGATAGGCGGAAATCCGTAACAGAAAGTATGAATTTAAATATCTGTGTCCCGAATCTGATTAACAAAGAATCAAGTTACATCTGTAACCAATATTTGTAACCAATATTCTTTCTTTGAACTTTTTAGGTATTTGGTGTTTGGATCTAATGAAAAATTGGACATCTATGTCAAGATTGAGACGACGAGTGATTCAGACAGTTTATTCACTTGACTTTAGGGCACGACTGAAGAAAGATTACTTAAACCAAAATAAGAAACATCTCTATAATGAGGAAGTGCTGTATGTAGTGTTATCGTTCTATTTCTTTTATTTGAGTGACAATCGTTTTTCTATTTTTTGTGAAAATTTTTTTTCATCCCCAAAATGTGAAAATTTAAATATTTAACATAGAATATCCATACCCGTAACAGTTGTTCAGTGGATCCTATTGATTGAATTACTTAAAAATGCAGATTTATGCGTAAGTAATTTATTCGTGTTATTTATGTTAGTTATCTTGCTTACTATAGTTGTATTTTTGTATATATCTGCTAGATATTTCTCTGAGTTTTTTCGTTTCGTTTGATATATTTATATCAAATATATTTAAATATATAAATGTTTCTATATTTATAGAAACAATGTTCCATTCATATAAATGTTTCTATATTTATAGAAACAATGTTCCATTCATCATTCATACAATAAAAGACGGAGTCTTGAGAAGATTTCTTCAGAAAAATCTTTAGCAGAAGAAAAAGTATAGCGTATTATGGTTATGTACGGACTGAACCAATGACTATTCATGATTCCATAATTGAATCAATTTCATAGGGTTTCAAAATGAGAGGAGTGTTATGTTAAAACTTCGTTTAAAACGATGTGGTAAAAAGCACCGTGCGACTTATCGAATCGTTGCAATTGATGTTCGATCCCGAAGAGACGGAAGAGATCTTGGGAAAGTGGGTTTTTATGATCCGATAAATAAGCAAACATATTTAAACGTTCCTGCTATTCTATATTTCCTTGAAAGGGGTGCTCAGCCTACAGAAACGGTTCGGGACATTTTAAAGAAGTCAGAGGTTTTTAAGGAACTTTGCCCCGCAAATTTCATTCAATTAAGTAAATAAAAAAGGGGGGGATAGTGATTCTTATATAACTTTGTATAAGTTTTATAAATCCGAAATCTTTTTATACTTCTAATTTCTTCCCCTATCTAAACTTTTTTGTATCTATGTAGTGCCAATCCAACACAAGTCCTTTTTTTTTTTATCTTATTTCAATTGAAATTGTATTCTTTTCTTAACCTTTATGTTGACAAGAACGCATTGAACAAATATAATTCATTATGTAGTGCCAATCTATTTATTTCCGTCCCCTAGGTTTGGTTTTTACCTTACTTTATTCAACTAATGAGTTCCTTGGATGTGCTTTGAACAATTTGTGATTAAAAAAGTGAATAAGATAAGGGATGATCGGCCCATTTTCGCATTGATTTTTTTGTGATTTTCTCGTAAAATTGATTGTATTTTCGTTTGAGTTATTCTGTTTTCTCTTCCTAATCGATTAGAAAATGTGTTTTTAGGGTTTGATTACCTCGTCTAATCATTTTTTTTTATTCTGATTGTATCTACATACTCTTTTATTCTATTCGGGTTGCTAACTCAACGGTAGAGTACTCGGCTTTTAAGTGCGACTAGGATCTTTTACACATTTGGATGAAGTGAGGGATTCGTCCATACCATCGGTAAAGTTTTGAAGACCACGACTGATCCTGAAAGGGAATGAATGGAAAAAATAGCATGTCGTATCAATCAAGAATTCTGAGAATATTTTTTTCTTGCCAGCTCGGTATAAAACTTTCTTTAACTTATTGGAAAGTAGCAAAATGTATTCAATTTCAAGTTGGGTCGAATGAATAAATGGATAAAGCCCTGTGGCTTCAATTAATTTCATTAATTAAATTATAAGGAAAGAAAAAGTAACGAGCTCCCATTCTGAATTTGAATGATTACCCGATCTAATTAGACGTTAAAAATATATTAGTGGCTGATACGGGAAGGGCTTCTCCCCTGAGCGGATTCTTTATTTTTTAATGAATCCTAAATATTACCATTCTCCATTCCACAATGGAGATGTGTGTGTATAAGAAACAGTATATTGATCAAAAAATTTCCAAAATCAAAAGAGCGATTAGGTTGAAAAAATAAAGGATTTCTAAACATCTTGTTATCCTAGAACGAATATAAACTACTTCAATTAAATGGAAAAAGAGAGGATAGAGAATCTGATGATAAGTTTACCTGTATCCGAGGTATCTATTCCTTTCTTACTATAAAAAATACCTTGTTTTGACTGGATTGCACTATGTATCATTTGAGAACCCCTAAAATCCTCGACCTTTGGTTGAAATAGACTTGAAAATGGAGGAATTTCAAAGTGCTTTAGAGCTCGATAAATTTCAACAACACGACTTCTTATATTCACTTATCTTTCAGGAGTATATTTATGCACTTGCTCATGATCATGGTTTAAATAGATCTATTTTGTTGAAAAATGCAGATTATGACAAGAAATTCAGCTTGCTAATTGTGAAACGTTTAATTACTCGAATGTCTGACCCGAATTATTTAAATCAGTCTCCGAATGATTCTAAACAAAAGCCGTTTTGGGGACGCAACAAGAATTTTGATTATCAAATGATATCAGAGGGATTTTCGCTCATTATGGAAATTCCATTTTCTCTACGATTGCTATCTTCGCTAGAAAAGCTCGAAAAGAAAGGGCAAGGTATAGTAAAATCCGATAATTTACGATCAATTCATTCAATATTTTCTTTTTTAGAGGACAAAATTTCACATTCTAAGTATGTATTAGATATACTAATACCTTACCCAATCCATCTAGAAATCTTGGTTCAAGCTCTTCGCTACTGGCTAAAAGATGCTTCGTCTTTGCATTTATTACGATTCTTTCTCCACGAGTTTCCTAATTGGAATAGTCTTATTACTTCAAAGAAAGCCGGTCCTCCTTTTTCCGAAAGAAATCAAAGATTCTTTTTCTTCCTATACAATTTTCATATATGGGAATACGAATCCGTCTTTGTCTTTCTCCGTAACCAATCTTCTCATTTACGATCAACATCTTCTAGAGCCCTTCTTGAACGAATCTATTTCTATGGAAAAATAGAGCATCTTGAAGAAGTCTTGTCCAGGGCTTTGCAAGCCAATTTATGGGTGTTCGAGGATTCTTTCATGCATTATGTTAGGTATCAAGGAAAAGCAATTCTCGCTTCAAAAGGTACGTCTCTTTTTATGAATAAATGGAAATATTACTTTGTAAATTTATGGCAATCTTATTTTTACCTGTGGTCTCAACTAAGAAGAATCCATATAAACCAATTATCCAAT